ATGAGCCTATCCTCTCTTGTCATATTCCAAAATGAAATCAAAATATCAAACGGAATCACTAATTCAAGACCAAAATATTCGGAGGACTCTTCTGACCAAACAAAACAAAAAATATGTAATTGTCAGCAAAGTTGTTTACTTTTTTTAATCCAAGAAGTTTTTTTACTTTATACACAATAGGTCATCGATTCAGCATTGGCTAAAAAAGGGGATAAAATCCCCAATAAGTAGTTCAAATCAGTTTATCGATATGAGTGTTCTATATTGATAAAATATATATTTATTTTTTTGAAACCGTCTCTATATTAACATAGTGGTAGAAAGAGTACCATGCCGCGTCTGGACTTCAAACAGTTTAGCTTTAACCATGTTAATGGTCCCGCATTATTGGTTGATAGAGAATCAAAGTAGATTTTCCAATAAATTACGAAATGCTATAGTTCTTACATATGATTTCTGAATTTATTCAGAAGTAATTCGCGAGATCGTGCACCTCTCTTTCTTAGGTATAACTTTCCTAGTTATAACAGAAAAAGTACATCTGGTTGGATCCAGCCTATTCTTGAAATAAACAACTCGCACACACTCCCTTTCCAAAAAAGATCAACACCCCAAGCACTACACTTAGATTTATTAGATTTGTTGCTAAAATATCGGTATTAAACCCGAAACTCCCGGCGGATGGCCAGTGGCCGAAAGAAACGAAAGAATCGGTTACATTTTTCATATGATATGATCTCCTCGTATAGATAGACTAAAAAATCGAACAGAGTTCTTTTTGTATTACTTTGCCCTCTTTATATATAGATTTCTTTCTAGTTTCCTACTTTCTAAATCGAATTAAAAATCTATTTGATTTAGAAATCATGAATTACCCTCTTGCTTGCAACCTCTCTTAAAAACTAAAAGAGGTCTACCAACACGAACGGGAAGGATGAAAGCGAGTTGGTATGCTAATTCCTCATCCGCAAATCAGCCCTTCCCGTGGGTTATTTTCTCAACGAATAAGTAATTCGAGGAATGAATCCTTATATAATTCGAAAAAGCAAAGCACAAATGCAAGGCAATATAATATGAAAAAATTTTTTCATATTTCTAATCTAAATACTAAATATTAAACAAAAGGATTAGCAAATAAAAGTGCTAATGCTACAACCAGGCCATAAATTGTTAAAGCTTCCATAAAAGCTAGACTAAGCAATAAAGTACCTCGTATTTTTCCCTCCGCCTCAGGCTGTCTCGCAATACCTTCTACAGCTTGACCCGCAGCAGTACCTTGACCAACTCCAGGTCCAATAGAAGCAAGCCCTACAGCCAATCCAGCAGCAATAACGGAAGCGGCAGAAATCAGTGGATTCATGATAAGTTCCTCGTACCAAAAAAAAAAATGGTTAATGATACATTCAACCAATGAACTATGACTTAATTATTCCATGCTACGATTCGTCCAGTCGAAGTAACTACGAACTTCGAATTCAAGTAATAACATTCTTGAATAATCAAAACTATTTTGATATCTCTTTTTTAGTTTCTCTCGAGAAAGTCTTTATGAATCCATACAACTTTTGATTTTCTGTTTCTTTGTCCCGAACCGCTCTTTGAATTCTTCGATTTTTTTCATCCATTTATTAATTCAACTCACAGTCACAGATTAGACAGAAGGATTTCTATAGAATCCCCATCTACATTCACATTCCATTAGTAGGTCAAATTAGATAGCTCATATCTAACAAGTCAATATCTAATATCACATATACATGTCTTTCTTCCACAATGTAAACCAACTCTTTCTTCATCTTCAATTCAATTAGATTTGCTAAGGATGCGTCTAACGCTTGACAAAAGTTAACTTATAGTCATTCAATTCTATATACCTAGTTCGACTTCCCCTCTACATTTTATGAATCCCTTATAAATGACCCTTTCCCGTCCCCATTGTTTATCATTATCTTGCAACCTAAATGGATAAGATCATCAATGGATAAATTGATTGGGGTGAATCGTTGCATAGAAATTGATTTGATTCATCTAAGTTTACAATTTATTATTTATTAATATTTTCGTTTGGTCAATCGTTGAATAAAATCAACTGAAAAAGGGAATCATTCTATAGAACATCCTTTTTTTTTTATAAGGTCGTAATACCACAGTAATACCACAAGACTTCTTCGTCAAATTACGACTCCGAATAGTTAATAGTCGGATTCGATGACCAATCTAATTCATTGAAGGAAAGGTAGGATTATGATATAAATGGACAAAAGGTAATTTTAGGAAAAAGATCTTTGAGATCTCTTTCCTTTTTTCAATTCTCTACTCTAATATCAATATTGTATTGTAATCTTTATTGTAATCTTTTTTTCTATAATCTATAACTCTAGATCATATATTAGTTGTATATTTTCATTTCATTCACTAAGTCAATTTTTTTAGCCACGCACACATTGTCTTAGGTTAAACTAAAAAGACTATTTAGAAAACTAGTCAATGGTGGCCCTCC